TCATCAAGACCATAAATACGAGCAATACCATCGCCTACTTGAAGTACGGTACCCGTATTTACAATTTTGACTTCGGTATTATATTGCTCAATGCGTTCACGTATAATTTTACTAATTTCATCTGCACGAATAGTTACCATGAAAATTTCTTAATTTAATTTTTTTTTAGAAGAAAAAAAATAATGCCTATACTCTATATTAAAATAGAAAGACTAATCAATTATTTTTTTTCTTTCATCGCCCCAAAAATTCCAATATTAGCATTGACAGTACGCAAATGTAACTCGTTGTTCAAGCAACTATTTAGAGTTCCTAGAGCTCCCTGTAAGGCTTGTTGTAAAACGCGTTGTCGGACTTGATTAATCACTCTTTGTTGTTCAAAATGAATGGCTTCGTTTTTGTAATTGTCTAATTGTTCCAAAGTCGTATAAATGGAATTAATTAAATTCAGTTTTTCTTGTTCTATTTCAGAATAGCCATTCACACGAAACCGATCTGCTTCCGTTTCTACTTTCCTTAAGCGAGCCTGGGCCCTTTCCAGCTGTTCAATGGCCCCTTCCCGTAGTTCTTCTGAATTTCGAATAGTTCTCAAGATTCTCTGTTTTCGATTATCTAATAAATCACTTAATGAAAGTAGACTCTCTTTCCATTCATTTCAAAATGTCTATGATCTCTTCCCGAACCAAACATGAATCTTTCGATTCATTTGGCTCTCACACTCAATTACTTATGGGAAATTTCCCTTTTTTTTTTATTTTTATGTAATGAGCCTATCCTCTCCTCTATATTTATATTTTTCAAATATTTAAAACAATTATTAATCTAAGACCAGAATATTCGGAGGACTCTTCTGACCAAACAAATATATATGTCAGCAAAGTTGTTTTTTCTTCAAATCCAAAGAATTCTTATTAATTAATTTATCCATAGGTCATCTATTACGCATTGTATAAAAGGGAGGACCTTTTTCACCGTAAAGTAAAGAAGATTCAAGCCATTTTATCGACATGAGTGTTTTATATCGAAAAAATTCGAATAATTTTATCGAAACCATTTCATTTCTGTATTAACATAGTGGTAGAAAGAGTACTACACTGCGTCTAGACTTCAAACTACTCGCTTTAACCATGGTAATAGTCCATCCAATATTATTGGTTAATAGAGAATCAAAGTGGATTTACCAATAAATCACGAAATGCTATGGTTCTTAAATATTTTTTCTTAAATTATTGACAAAATTTAATTAATTCAGAAGTAATTCGTGGTATTATGCACATTTTCTTAGTTATAACGAAAAATGTGCAGTTTGGTTGGATCCAATCTATTCTTTGAAATAAACAACCCGCACACACTCCCTTTCCAAAAAAAACCAATACACCTAATACTACACTTAGATTTATTGGATTTGTTGCTAAAATATCGGTATTAAACCCGAAACTTCCGGCGAATGGCCAGTAGCCCAAACAAAGGAAAGAATCGGTTATATTTTTCATATGATCTCATCTCCTCTTATGAATAGACTAATTATCTTTCTACGATTCCTAATTTTTTATTTGATTTCTTAAATCTATTTATTTCTTATTTTATGTGAAATTTTTATTATTTATAATGAAAATTTCATACTATACCTTACTAATAATTAATACTAATAATTAATATTAATTATTAGTAATTCAAAATTCAAAATAGAATAATCAAAAAACAAAGAATACGAATGTTAATATATATATGTTAATATATATATATATTATTTGAATTATATATATTATTTGAATTGTTCCATCAATTGGAAGATTTCCTAAAATTTCCTATAAGAATGATACTTATTAGAATTAGATACCAGTTCTTATGTCAATTGCTAAATCTCTATAGTTTTAACACTTTCGAAAAATTTTATTAAAAAAAGGGGGTTCGTTGGACTAAAAAAGAAAAGAAGGCAAATCTGTATATGAATTCTTCACCCTTCAATTAGTCCTTCACCTGTGTTCTTGCCCGAACGAATAATTATAATTGTAGGAGTGAAATCACAATATAATTGGAAAAAGCAAGACCAGCAAAGCAAATCCACGGAAACGGGATATTTCGTTTTATTTTTCTAGTTTTTTTAGGATTATAGGATTAAACAAAAGGATTAGCAAATAAAAGTGCTAATGCTACAACCAGCCCATAAATTGTTAAAGCTTCCATAAAAGCCAGACTAAGCAATAAAGTACCCCGTATTTTTCCCTCTGCCTCTGGTTGTCGTGCAATCCCTTCTACAGCTTGCCCTGCAGCAGTGCCTTGACCAACCCCAGGTCCAATAGAAGCAAGCCCTACAGCCAAGCCAGCAGCAATAACGGAAGCAGCAGAAATAATTGGATTCATAATAAGTTCCTCGTAACCTAAATATAAAATAAAGAAATAGTTAATGATATAATCAACCAATAAATTTAAGACTTAATTATGCAATTACCAAGATTTATTCAGTTAAAGTAATTAAGAACAATTCCTAATTGAAATAGTAATTGTTATTGAATTATATGAATTACTTCGAAATTTCTTTTTTCGTTTCTACCTATCTTATCTAGTTTTTTTGGAACTATGTATAACCTTTATTCTTATCTTAACTTAAGTTTTGAACCATTCTTTTAATTCTTCGTTTTTTATTGCATTTTTTTAGTCATTGAATATTGAATTCACAATTAGAGATGAAACGGAAGTACTTTGTTTTTTTAATCCCTATAGAAATTTACGCTATAGAAATTTACAGTAGTAGTGGGGTAATTTTCGATATATTGTTAGTTCATATATAATATCACATATACAGAGGTTTCTTCTATGCTGTAAACCAACTATTTGTGTTTTAGATTCAATCAGATTCGAAATCATTTTTTGAAACCTCCAAAACAAAGAAAGAGTTGTCTTATAGTGATTAGATTATATACACCCAGTTTGATCCCCCTCACTCCTACTCTATTTTTTTTTATTTATTTATTATTGCCATTTTTTTTTTGAATGTCTTTATATATATTTATTGATGTTTCCTAAGTAGGTTATCTTGAGCCACAGTATATGTGCGGCAAACTAAATGAAAAAAACTATTTTTTAGAAAAAAATAGTCAATGATGGCCTTCCATGGATTCACCTATATAAGCCGCAGCTAAAGTAGCAAAAATTAGAGCTTGAATACCGCTTGTAAATAATCCAAGGAACATGACAGGTATAGGAACTACTAAAGGTACTAAAGAAACAAGAACAACAACTACTAATTCATCAGCTAGTATATTTCCGAAAAGTCGAAAACTAAGTGATAAGGGTTTTGTGAAATCTTCTAAGATGTTAATCGGTAAAAGGATTGGAGTTGGTTGGATGTATTTACTAAAATAAGCTAATCCTTTTTTTGAAAGCCCCGCATAGAAATATGCAACTGACGTAAGTAAAGCTAATGCAACGGTAGTATTTATATCATTTGTGGGTGCAGCTAACTCCCCATGAGGTAATTGTATGATTTTCCAAGGCAAAAGAGCCCCTGACCAATTAGAAACAAAAATAAATAGAAACATAGTTCCAATAAATGGAACCCACGGACCATATTCTTCTCCAATTTGAGTTTTGCTCACGTCTCGAATGAATTCGAGAACATATTCAAAGAAATTCTGACCAAAAGTCGGAATGGTTTGCAGATTTCGAATAACTAGAATGGCTGAAACTAGCAAGATAGCAATTACAACCCAAGAAGTAATAAGTACTTGGGCATGCACTTGGAAACTCCCTATTTGCCAATAGAAATGTTGCCCAACTTCCACAGCAGATATATCGTATAATCTTTTTAATGTGTTGATAGAACATAATAAAACATTCATATTGTCCTGCCCTCTAAAAAATAAGAACTTGAAAGGGAATTATTTTAATTCAAACATCTCCTTTCCTTTTTGATTTGTCTACTTTCCTTTTTGATTTTGAATACTACGACTAATCACATATAATTTTCGTTTGTTCTTTTTATATTTTGATTTTTTTTGTCCAATTTTGTACTAGTATAGTAACCGATTTCATAAATCTATGAGTTGCTCCAACCAACTCAAATAATTTATTTATCTTACTTATTATTAATCAAGAATTTCGTATATAGCTAGAACGACCCTCACAAATTGCAAATACTAATTTATTAAGAATTAATCGAATTGAGGCTATAGCATCATCATTAGCTGGAATCGAAATATCGGCGAGGTCAGGGTCACAATTTGTATCGATTAAACAAATTGTTGGAATTTCCAAAGTTATACATTCTCGAAGAGCCGTATATTCTTCTTGTTGATCGACGATTATTACAATATCAGGTAACCCCGTCATATATTTAATGCCGCCGAGATATGTTTCCAAATGAGCTAATTGTCTCTTCAATATAGCAGCATCCCTTTTTGGAAAACAATTGAGTCTCCCCGTCTTTTGTTGCGTTCTCAAGTCCCTGAACTTTTGAAGTCGTGTTTCTGTAGTATACCAATTCGTTAACATACCGCCGAGCCATTTTTTATTAACATAATGACACCGAGCTCTTATTGCAGCCCGCGCTACTGAATCCGCTGCTTTTTTTTTTGTACCAACAATTAAGAATTGTTTTCCCATACTTGCTGCATCAAAAACTAAATCACAAGCTTCTGATAAAAACCGAGCAGTTCGAATAAGATTTGTAATATGAATACCCTTACGTTTTGCAGATATATAAGGTGACATTTTAGGATTCCATTTTCTAGTACCGTGGCCAAAATGAACTCCTGCTTCCATCATCTCTTCCAAAATTATGTTCCAATATCTTTTTGTCATTTATATTAATCCCCCACTTTTCTTTCATTTCCTATTTTTTTTTTGAAATGAAAGAAAGAGACCAGGTATACTGAAATAGAAATAAATAAGTGTTCCGAAGGAACCTTTTATTCTACCGAAGATTGGCCATTGATACATGATCAGGCCATTTTTTTCTATTTAATATGATTATTTTCTTTATTACTTTTTTTTATTACAAAAAAAAAATCACGGAGTCCTTAGGAATTATTAAATCCTAGATTGCTCCGATGTATCGAAAAAATTCTTTGAAATGAAAGCAAAAAATAATTGTCTGTGGTGAAACAAAATATCTCTCATTTCATCCTCGAATAAATTCTTTTTTTTTGTTTCCAAGGTAATCTTGTTATATTGCCGTGGCTTTGAACGGTGCATTATTCTTTTGAATCCGGTACCAACGGGTATCATTCCCCCTAAAACAACGTTCTCTTTCAGACCTTTCAACCAATCTATGCGACCCCGGAGAGCGGCTTTTGCTAAAACTCTAGCAGTTTCTTGAAAACTTGCTTCAGATATGAAACTTTGAGTATTCAGAGATGTTTTTGTTATTCCTAGTAATAGAACTCGGTAGCAAATCGCCTCTTCTAAGGCACGCCCAGCTCGTTCGGCTCGCAATAATCCAATTAGTTCACCGGGCGAAAAAACATTAGACATTCCATCTTCTGAAACCAATACTTTTGATGTTATTTGACGCACAATAATTTCTAGATGTCTATTATGGATGTGAACTCCCTGGGATCGATAAACTTTTTGAATTTTATTAACCAAAGAAATACGACTTTGCGCTATAGTTAGCTCAGCACCAATCAAGAATCCCCAAGGAATCCCAAGAATTCTTGTTATATGCCCGTTCCAAGTATCAACTCTCTTTTCTAGGTTCATCGATATTGAATCAATCGAACGAACTTCTAATACCTGTTCTACTTTTGGAAGACCCTGTGTTATATCACCAGATCTCGCTTTTTCATATATATATGTAACTAATATATCTCCTTCAGAAAGTATTTCTCCATAATGGCCATGAACAGTTGCTCCCGGAGTCGCCAAATAAGGGTTAGCCAATCTTATTCCTACAGAATCCATTTGAACTGTTAGAACTTGACCTGATTTTAGGTGTGGTGCATTTTTCGTTTGAACTATACATACATTTTCACAAATAAATTGCCCAAGACTTATTATTGTAAACGGTTTTGGACAATAATTATGATGGAGAAAATGCCAATTCAAATAGAATGGATTTAAAACGGTGTTACTACATCGATCAGGTTTATAAATTCTCTCGTTTTCGTCCATTAAATAATATCTTAATACTTGAAAAGTTTGCTTTAATTTGTGAAGTTGCAAATTTGGATTTATCGAGATCTGATTATGAGTTATTAAACGGTAAAAATCCAAATTTGTAACTTGACAGGCTATTCCTAAAGGACCTAACGAATTATTAATTGGAATTATAGGATCTCTTTGAATTTTATTAATTCCTTCTTTTATCCCATTGTAATATTTTCCCTCATTGAATGATCGTATTTGAAAACAATTAAATGATGACAAAATTATCAAAGAGCGGTATTTCTCATTTCTATTCAACACCATACGAATAGTTCCGTGATTTTGGCTAAGTGATTGTTGAATTTTTTCCTTCGAATCAATGGAAAAAAATGGATTGATCTTGATCCGATCCGACTCATTATCCAAGATAAATCCCGAACCGGGCGGATCATTCCTTTTTCTTATATATGAAATATGGGATTTCACTAAGTCAATTCTTAAGAAATATCTAACCAAATCATTTGTACTTACTTCAACAAAAGAAGCATGCGCATTTTCGATAGAAGAAAATTTTTTGTCTTGATCCCAATTTAAGACTAAACAAGTTCGAACTAATTGAATACTTGTCTCAGAAATTCCCCGAATTGATTTTCCATTTCCAGAAAGAATATAATTAATAACTTTAAGTTTCAGATTATCTCTTTCCTGAAACATATCTTGGGGAAAAAGTTTTACTAAATTGATACCATCCCCTATTTCATATAAAATTACGGGTCGAACCAAAACAAAATACTTTTTTTTTGTAATTGTGATCCATTGGACATAGATCCAATTTTTCATTTTTTTTGATTCCTTTGAATTGTTTTTTACCGTTCCTGGTGGTATCAAGATGGCACTGTGTCGGGATATCTTATCCATTTCGCCCGGAAGATAGATATCCCCAGAAAATATTTTTAATTCAATCTTTTTTTTTTTCTTCTCCACTCGGACCAATCCCCTTACTCGACTTCTTATATTTAAAGTGATTGGTGTATTTACTTCAACGATACTATTGTTCCGTACCATTATGGAAGAAGATTCTGGTAAAATATGTACTTCCTCGGGAATGAAAAAAAATCGATCTACTTTGATTTGGTATTTTGGCTTAAATTCTTTAACTCCTCTATATTCAATTAAAAAATCCTCTTTTTTTAAAATGGAATTTATTCCTATAGTCCTATATTTAGTAATTCCTGAGCTCTCTGTTCGGTATTGAGGATCATCGAAATAAGCGAGAATACTATCTCTACGAAAAATACCATTGATTGGTATTTCAATCGAGATACTGGAAGCTAACATTAGTTTTTTGTCTCGTTCTTGAATCGATTGGAATGGAAATGGAATGATGAATCTATTTCTTCGCCTCTTTGCTAATAAATCCCTAGTATCATGGAAAATAGCAGGGTGTGCAAAATGACAATGATCTATACATATGATTTGATTAAATATTGAATAATCTGAAATCCTTCTTTCTTTTAGATCCGAAGAATTGAAACGAAGTAATTTATGTCTTACTTGATCATTCCTTACTAAAAGGTTACAACTATCTCCTTCTCCAGTAGAAAGATAATGGATCTTGATTTGATCTTGATCTTTTCGGAGTGAAAAAGAGACTGAACCGGACCTGTATGATCTTCCTGATAATATCCATAAATGACTTGTTTTTGGCAAGATATGTACATTACTATATCTAAATTCTGATGCATGGTACACATCGGTACTCCAATGCATTTCTCCTTCTAAGTTAGAATAGACATTTTTTCGAACCTTTTCTTTTAAATTCAAAGTGTATGTTCCTGCGCGAATCTCGGCAATCACTTGTTCTGATTTTACATATTGATTATTTTGAACTAATAGAAAACTTTTTGGTGGAATAGTCACATTATGTATAATATCACCACTTTCAATAGTTACATACAAGTCTATATAACATAGAAAAGCAGGATGCCCATGACGTGTACGTGTAGGATAAACCAAATCCTCGTTGAATTTTATTTTTCCATTAGAAGGTGCTCGCACATGTTCTGCAGTACCTCCTGTGAATACTCCGCCAGTATGAAAAGTTCTTAATGTTAGTTGAGTGCCCGGTTCTCCTATTGATTGGCCTGCAATAATACCTACAGCTTCTCCTAATTCCACCAAGTGGCCATGAGTAGGACTTTGGCCATAACACAATCGGCAGATCCAAGATGTATTTCTACAGGTAAAGGGGGTTCGGATATATATTGGTTGTGTTTTAAAGGTTTTAAATCGATTGATAAGTCCAATTCCAATATCTTGATTTCGAACGGCAATGCATCGTGAACCTCTGTATATATCGTCTGCTAATACACGACCAATTAATGTTTGTATCAAAATTCTTTCGGGCATCATTCCATTCTGGGTATTCACCGAAATTCCTCGAATGGTACCGCAATCTGTTCGACGTACAACAATGTGTTGAACCACTTCAACAAGTCTACGTGTAAGATATCCAGCATCTGAAGTTCGTACAGCAGTATCTACAACCCCTTTACGGGCTCCGTAGCAAGAAATTATATATTCTGTTAAAGATAGTCCTTCACGTAAATTGCTTTGAATAGGTAAATCAATCATTTGTCCTTGTGGATCCGACATCAATCCTCTCATACCCACTAATTGGTGTACTTGAGATGCATTTCCTCTAGCTCCCGAAAAAGACATTATATGGACTGGATTAAAGGGGTCGGTCATCCTAAAATTAGGATTCATTTCTTGTCGCAAATATTCACTTGTAGCATACCATATCTCAATGGATTGGCGTAATTTTTCTACTGCATGTACATTCCCATAATGATGATGTTTTTCCAAAATAAAACTTTGTTGTTCAGCATCTTGTACTAGCCATCCTTTAGAAGGTATTGTTAAAAGGTCATCAATTCCTAATGAAATGGATGTAGTCGTAGCTTGGCGGAATCCCAGAGTCTTTACTTGATCCAAGATATGCGATGTATATGCCATTCCGAAGTGATCTATTAATCTGCTAATAAGTCGTTTCATGGCAGTTCCACCTATCACTTTATTGTGAAAGACTAGATTGGCCCGTTCTGCCATAGGTACCTCCATATTTCACTCAGTGGGATTCGGTTCGACAATGGGTTTGAGTCAATGATTGGAAAACTTCCTTTTCTTTATCTTGATTTGCGTAGAAATTGAAAAACTATGTATGATTCTGGTTAAATCGTGAAGACCTGAATTTCCACCGATATCATAAATTTGCTTATCTTAGATACCAACCATCTATATGATTAGATATCATATGAATAGGCATGGCAAAAACCTTGGATAGCTTCTTCGATTTCTCGATAAAAAGAAATATGACCAACAGTGGTTCGAATGTATATAGAACGAATTTCTTTTTTTGTACTTCTTACTACTAGATAATGCCCATAAATTTCATGATAGGTACCCAAAGATTCGTAGTGAACTTCGATAGGAACTTCTCTTGACGAAATAATGCGTTGATCTAGTCGCCACCGGAACCACAAAGGACTATCGAAGTTTATTTTTTTCTGTTGATAAGCTCCAATTGCATCATAGGAATTACAAAAAAAAGGTTCTTTTTTTTTCGTATACTTATAGTTATTATCTCGAATTCTTTCATTTTTCGAATTTCTGCAATTCCATAGATTATACCTATTTGAATAAATACCTCGACGATTCCCGCTCGTTAATATATAAAGTCCAATAAGCATATCTTGGGTTGGTACGGAAATTGGATCCCCAATAGCTGGAGACAAGAGGTTCGTATGAGAAAACATAAGTAAACGAGCTTCGGCTTGAGCTTCTAAAGATAAAGGCACATGAACAGCCATTTGATCTCCATCAAAGTCTGCATTGAATCCCTTACAAACTA